GCCTTTCGCATCGCGATACCTATCGTATCGGCTTGACCTTTCATAAGCGGGGACAGAACGAAACGGCCATAATAAAGACGCTTACTGTCTGTTCTTGATTCAACACACTTCCACTGTAGTGTTCGAGTGGATACTGCTACTTCTTCTCGAACCATACTAATATTATTGTTTGATCAGATCATTGAATCATTTATTTCTATTGAAATCCATTCAATTTTGATTTCTACACACGTCTTTTTTTAGGAGGCCTACATCCATTATGTGGCATAGGGGTTACGTCACGTACGAAACTTAATAGTATACCACTTCTACGAATGGCTCGTAATGCTGCATCTCTTCCGAGACCAGGGCCTTTTATCATGACTTCTGCTCGTTGCAGACCCTGATCCACTGCCGTACGAATAGCATTTCCTGCTGCGGTTTGAGCAGCAAATGGTGTCCCTCTTCTTGTGCCTCTGAATCCACAAGTACCAGCGGAGGACCAAGAAACCACCCGACCTATTACATCTGTAACAGTCACAATGGTATTGTTGAAACTCGCTTGAACATGAATAACTCCTTTTTGTATTCTACGTCCATTCTTACGTGAACCAATTCTTGGTATAGCTTTTGTCATATTTTATCATCTCATAAATATGAGTCAGAGATATACGGATATATCCATTTCATGTCAAAACAGATCCTTTATTTGTACATCGGACCGTTTAGAAAGTCCCTTGTTAGAAAGATTACCCCTGTCTCTGTTTATGTTTCGGATTGGAACAAATTACTATAATTCGTCCCCGCCTACGGATCAGTCGACATTTTTCGCAAATTTTACGAATGGAAGCCCTTATTTTCATATTTGTTATTCCTTAATTCCAAATATACTCCTTGGAAGAAAATAAGTCTCTTGAAATTTTGAACCTCGAATTGTATTCCCATGAAAGGAATTTTGAAATTCAAATAAAAAGCCGCCTAATCATTCGACTCTTTGTTGCGAAGTCTATAAATTATACGTCCCCTAGTTGAATCATAACGACTTACTTCGATTTTGACTCTATCTCCTGGTAGTATCCGGATAAAACTCCGTCGGATCCTCCCCGAAACATAACCTAGAATCAGATCTTCATTGTCTAAACGAACTCGGAACATACCATTGGGAAGTGATTCAGTAATTAAACCTTCGTGAATCAATTTTTGTTCTTTCATTCCAGGTAACCCCCTTGAAGTATCAACTAATGGAGGAGGAGTAATAGTAGACAATTCGTCTTTCCTCTCTTTTTCCCAAATAGCAAGTTACGGATCAAATTCGGATACCAGAAGGATCACCAGATATAATACAAAATTTCTCCCCCAATTCTTTCTAGTCGAGCTTCTCGATCTGTCATTATACCTCGAGAAGTAGAAAGAATTACGACCCCCATTCCACCTAAAATCCTAGGAATTCGTTGATGGTTGGAATAGATTCGTAGACCGGGACGACTGATACGCTTTAAAATATTTTTATATGTTCCTTTCCTATTCCTTCTATGTCGCAGGGTTGAAACCAAGAAATATTTGTTGTTTTCCCTATGTTTCCTAACATTTTCAATAAACCCTTCTTGTAGAAGTATTTTAACAATGTTTTCGGCGATATTAGTAGATGCTATTCGAACCGTTCCTTTTTTATCCATGTTAGCATTTCTTATAGAAGTTATTATATCGGCAATAGTGTCCCTACCCATGACGAACTAAAATTATGGGTGCCTTCCAGTTTTGATATAATCAACATGTTCCTTTTTTTTTTCATTTTTTCTTATTTATTTATGAATTATTAAAGGTATATGCGTGAGACACAATCTACTAACGTGATCTATTTCAGAGACCTGACTACACTCGGTCTCATCTACTAATATTTATAAGACTTCAGGAGCTAATGAGACTATTTTAGTGAAATTCAACTGTCTCAATTCCCGCGCGATCGCTCCAAAAACTCGAGTTCCTTTTGGATTCCCTTCTTGATCAATGACAACTGCTGCATTGTCATCATATCGTATTATCATACCGTTGTCGCGTTTGAGTTCTTTACATGTACGTACAATTACAGCTCTGATCACTTCTGATCTTTCGAGAGGCATATTGGGCACTGCTTCTTTGATTACAGCAACAATAACGTCACCAATATGAGCATATCGTTGATTACTAGCTCCTATGATTCGAATACACATCAATTCTCGAGCCCCGCTGTTGTCCGCTACATTCAAATGAGTCTGAGGTTGAATCATATCATTTTTTTTTTTTTTTGAATCTGCTCTTTCAATGCAAAAGGCAAAGGAAAAAGAGAGAAATATTGTCTGCCCAGAAATCCAAAAATCTGCGATTGTATTTTTCATCACAAATACCCTTCACATACCTATCACGCGATAATGAATTGAGTTCGTATAGGCATTTTGCACGCAGCTATTGAAATAGCTGCTCTGGCTACAGTTTCTGATACTCCGCCCATTTCATAAAGTATTCGACCGGGTTTAACGACAGATACCCAATATTCGGGAGATCCTTTCCCCGAACCCATACGTGTTTCGGTAGGTCTTACTGTAACGGGTTTGTCGGGAAATATACGTACCCATATTTTTCCACCACGGCGTGCATATCGTGTCATTGCTCGTCGTCCTGCTTCTATTTGTCTAGATGTGATCCAAGCGGGTTCAAGTGCCTGAAGAGCGTATCTGCCGAAACAAATATGATTGCCTCGATAAGATATTCCCTTCATTCTTCCTCTATGTTGTTTACGGAATCTGGTTCTTTTGGGGTTATAGTTGATGGTTGTTTCTCAATCCCATCTCTACTGCAGAACCGGACATGAGAGTTTCTTCTCATCCAGCTCCTCGCGAATGAAACGATTCAATAAGATTACGTATATGTATTTATTGAATGAATAATACACTGAATCATGGAATTTATTGATATTTAATCTGTCACACGGGAAGCCTTATAGTATATAGTATATACGGCTAGACGGATATTTCTATTTTATTTATATGGGATAATGCCTTTCTTTTGAAAATGAATCCTTGACCTTTACCGAATCTGTCAAAATACTGCAATCCAATAATGGTTTCGCGGGCGAATATTGACTCTTTCCATATTTGCTTCATTCGTAGGGTGAACCCATGACCTATCAGAAGAAATTAATTGGTTCCTGGTTGATTCCGCCATCCCACCCAATGAATCATTAGGATTCGTTTTCAATAGAATCTTCCGCAGTCACAGGTTTCGTCGTTCCCATAGCTTTTCCATTAATGGCTAGGCCTGAACTATGCAATGGAGCTCCTAATTAAATTCGTTCCCGAGCCAATCTCCTCAGTCTCTATTGACTCGGGGCTCTTTATTATTTGTATTTTTCTTATGAACCGTATTCATCTAATTATGGACGAATCAGTATTGATGCTTTATCACACTGCCTTTTATGATATGATGTGATTGATAGACCATACATATTGGAATCATATATCATGGAGATTCTCCTTCTCTCTTTCTCTCGCCCTTCCAGTTACCCACATCCCTCTATTTTTCTTTCCAACCTATAAATGGATTTTTCCTTTATGGAAAAAAAAGATTTCAGTTGCTACAACTATATGATCGATACATCATATGGCGACTGCTTCCTTGGATCTCGATAATACAAAGCAATGAGTTGGTTACTAGTTCTTATAGTTATTAGTTAGGGGCTGGTCTGTTTTTTGAATCCCAACTTTAAATAAAAAACCAACGAGTCACACACTAAGCATAGCAGTTCCACCAAAAGGTCAATCGAATTTTTATTCAACCTTATAGAATTAGAATTGCTCATTTTTCATTTTTTTTTTTTTATTGAAGTGAAAAGGAATAGTTTGTAGTTTTTGTTCTATCACTGAATAGAATGGCAAGCAAAGGAAGGGTCCATTATTGCTCGTCTACAAATATCCAAATTTTGATGCCCAATGCCCCATAGGCAGTTCGAACTGTATAGGAACAATGATCAATTTTAGCTCGAATGGTTTGGAGGGGAACCCTACCTTCTCTGATCCATTCGACACGTGCAATTTCTTTTCCGTCGATACGCCCTGCAATTTCCACTTGAATTCCTTTTGTGTCTGCTTGTTCAGTTAATTCAATAGCCTTTTTCATTGCCTTTCGAAACGAAACCCTATTCTTTAATTGTAGAGCTATATATTCTGCAAGAATATTAGGTTGTCCATAAGGTTTTGCAACTCTTGTAATAGCAATGTTAAGTCTCCGATTCACAGAATGAAGCCCCTTTTGTACATTGATCTGCAATTCTTCGATTCCTCGTGTTTGGCCTTCTATTAACAAATTTGGGAATCCAATATAGATTATGACCTGGATCAAGTCCATTTTTTTTTGAATCTCTATATGTGCAATTCCAATTCCTTCGAAACTTGAAGATACTCTTATATTTTTTTGTACATATATCTTGATACAATCCCGTATTTTTTCATCTTCCTGGAGACCTATGTAATAACTTTTGGGTTGTGCGAACCAAAGGGAACGATGACTTTGGTTTTCGCCAAGGCGGAAACCAAGTGGATTTATTTTTTGACCCATCTTTTTTTTTCTCTCTCTCTCTCCTTCTCTATATATCTTTCTATTATAGGATCTCTCCATACATTTTTTGTTTCTAAAAATATATCCTGATCTGTTTTCTTTTTAGAGCTATCCTTCAATACAATAATTATATGACAGGCGGGTCTTTCTATCGGATAACTACGTCCTCTAGCCCTGGGTTTTAACTTTTTCACGATAGTACCCCCATTGACTTCGGCTTTACTAATGACCGAATCAGCTTCGTTGAAATTTTTATTGTGACTAGCATTTGCTGCTGCAGAATAAACCAGTTTAAAAATGAGATAAAATGCTCGATAAGGCATGAGTTCCAGTAACATAAGTGTTTTCTCATAGGAATGCCCACGAATCTGATCAATGACTCTTCGTGCTTTGTGAGCAGACATACATATACGTTGAGCTAAAGCTTGTACTTGTGTACTCGAGCTCCTCTTCATCTTCTGCTTTTCAAGGTCTTCTTCCACTTTCTCCACTTTGACATAAGATAAGGTTCGCCTCCCGCCAATGAACGAAGAGCACCTATTTCACTTTATTTTATTAACGGAGAGATCTAGTATCGTTTCTCGCGTGTCCCTGGAAAGTAAGAGTAGGTGCAAATTCTCCTAATTTTTGACCCACCATACGATCCGTTATATAAATAGGTAAATGCGCCTTTCCATTATGAATGGCAATTGTATTGCCGATCATTGTGGGTATAATGGTAGATGCCCGAGACCAAGTTACTATTATCTCTTTTTCCTCTCTCATGTTAAGCTTCTTTATTTTTTCCAATAAATGATTAGCTACAAAAGGATTTTTTTTTAGTGAACGTGTCACGGTCTATTATTCCCCCCCCCCCCTTTTTTTTTTTGAAAAGACGAGTAAAAAACAATATTTATTTGATTTTGAATATTCCTATTTACGGCGACGAATAATAAAACTATTACTATATTTATTCCTTTTCCTACTTTTTCTTCCAAGCGCAGGATAACCCCAAGGGGTTGTGGGTTTTTTTCTACCAATCGGGGCCCTCCCTTCACCACCCCCGTGGGGATGGTCTACAGGGTTCATAACTACCCCTCTTACTACAGGACGCCTACCTAGCCAACACTTAGATCCGGCTCTACCCAAACTTTTCTGGTTCGCCCCAACATTACCCACTTGTCCGACTGTTGCTGAGCAGTTTTTGGATATCAAACGGACCTCCCCAGATGGAAATCTTAATGTGACCGATTTACCCTCTTTTGCAATCAGTTTCGCTACAGCACCTGCTGCTCTAGTTAATTGTCCACCCTTTCCAAGTGTGATTTCTATGTTATGTACGGCCGTGCCTAAGGGCATATGAGTTGAAGTAGATTTTTCTTTTTGATCAATAAAAACCCCTTCCCAAACCGTACAAGCTTCTTCCAAAGCATACGGCTTTCCGGATGTATATCTATATTATATGATGATATCTAGACAGATGGATTTTATATGAATCGTGTGATGAAGTACCACATGAGTGGATATATAGGAATACAAATCTGCCAAATCACTCATGTTATGATCTTATACATCCTAGGTCTCTCCGTTTCGTCATCTGGCTTATGTTCTTCATGTAGCATTCAGACCGAATGACTCTATGAAATTACGTCGCTACTTCCACATATTACGGGTAACGTAGGAGACATCTCTATTTTTCCCCGGGGGAATTTTTAGAATTACCACCACTTAGCTTTCAATTCACCTCTGACCATCAAATGAAATGTGAATAACCCATCCTCTTCTCTTTGAAACAAGGGTCGCTTCCGCTTCTGTCCGTGCTTCAAACAATTTTGTCTTCTCCATATTACCATATCTGGAGTGTCAATAGTTTTATATGAGGAACTACTGAACTCAATCACTTGCTGCCGTTACTCTTCAGTTTTCTGTTGAGGTCTATCCCGTAGAGGTACTCAAATTGGATCAGTGATCAATTTCTAGGTTTCGTCGTAAACCTAATTGGTTACTTCCAATTACGTAAATCCATAGTTCAAACCGCACTCAAAGGTAGGGCATTTCCCATTGATATAGGAACTTCTGTACCGGAAACAATGGTATCTCCAATTATAGCCCCTCTGGGATGTAAAATATATCTTTTCTCACCATCTCCATAGTGTATGAGACAAATGTATGCATTTCGATTAGGGTCATATTCTATGGTTACGATCCTAGCAGATATGTCTTTTTCATTCCGTCGAAAATCGATTTTACGGTATAGACGCTTATGGCCTCCTCCTCTATGCCCTGCGGTAATGATTCCCCTGGAATTACGACCTTTACCACAGCGATGCTGTCCATAGATCAAATTATTTCGCGGATTGGATTTCGCTTGACTGTCTATGGATCCTTTGCGTATGCTCGGGGTAGAAGTTTTGTATAAATGTATCGCCGTGTTATTTAGTATTTTTTTTCTTTTTTTTTTTACTTAAATTCTTTTCTCTTCTCTCTAAGAGGTAAAATAGAATAACCCGGTTGAAGCGTAATGATCATACGTCTGTAATGCATTGTATGTCCCATAATGGGTCCCATTCTTCTACCCTTTCCCGGGAGTTGATGACTATTTATAGCTATTACTTTGACGCCAAAGAAGAGTTCGACCCAATGCTTTATTTCTGTCCTAGTTGATCCTGATTCGACTTTCTTCCCCACGAGTTCCAGTATCGATAAGAATTCTAGTTCTTACTCTTCATATGTTATGGTTGGTATGAATATACCATACCAATTCGTTATGTATGGATGATGAGATTCCATTGATACGGAGCCAGTGGAACTAGTCTTATTGAATGTCCCCGTTGGCCTGCATCCAGCAGGAATTGAACCTACGAATTCGCCAATTATGAGTTGGGTGCTTTAACCATTCAGCCATGGATGCTTCACTGGGGTCATTGTACATCGCGAGTGACCCAAATTCAATTCACTTAGATTCTTTTGGATTCTTTAGGAGGAATCAATGAAATGAGAGGACATCAATTCAAATCCTGGATCTTCGAATTGAGAGAAATCAAGAATTCTCACGATTTCTTGGATTCATGGATCCAACCCGATTCGGTGAAATCTTTCACTTCCTTTTTTTTCCACCAAGAGCGCTTTATGAAACTTTTTGATTCCCGAATTTGGAGTGTCCTAATTTCACGTGATTCACAGGGTTCAATTCGTCGACATTGCACGATCAAAGGTGTAGTACTGCTTGTACTTGTAGTAGCGGTCCTTATATACAATCGAAATAGGGTCGATAGGGTCGAAAGAAAAAATATCTATTTGATGGGGCTTCTTCCTAAACCTCTGCGTTCCATTGGACCCCCCAATTATACATTGAAAGAATCCTTTTGGTCTTCCAATCTCAATAGGTTGATTGTTTCGCTCCTGTATCTTCCAAAAGGGAAAAATATCTATGAGAGTTGTTTCATGGATCCGAAAGAAAGTACTTGGGTTCTTCCAATAACTAAAAAGTGTATCATGTCTGAATCTAACTGGGGTTCGCGGCGAAGGAGGAATGCGATCGTAAAAAAGAGGAATTCCAGCTGTAAGATATCGAATGAAATTGCAGCTGGAATTGAGATCTCATTCAAAGAGAAAGATATAAAATATCTGGAGTTTTTTTTTGTATCCTATACGAATGATCCGATCCGCAAGGACCATGATTGGAAATTATTTGACCGCCTTTCTCCGAGTAAGAAGCGAAACATAATCAACTTGAATTCGGGACAGCTATTCGAAATTTTAGTGAAACATTTGATTTGTTATCTCATGTCTGCTTTTCGTGAAAAAAGACCAATTGATGAGGGGGGTTTCTTCAAACAACAAGGAGCTGAGGCGACTATTCAATCAAACGAGATTGAACATGTTTCCCATCTCCTCTCGAGAAACAAGGGGGGTATTTTTTTGCAAAATTGCGCTCAATTTCATATGTGGCAATTCCGCCAAGATCTCTTCGTTATTGGGGGGAAGAATCGGCACAAATCGGATTTTTTGAGGAACGTCTCGAGAGAGAATTTGATTTGGTTAGACAATCCGTGGGTGGTAAACAGGAATCGGGTTTTTAGCAAGGTACGGAATGTATCGTCAAATATTCAATATGATTCCATAAGATCCATTTTCTTTCAAGTAACGGATTCTAGCCAATCGAAAGGATTTTCTGATCAATCCATAGATCCTTTCAATTCCATTAGTAATGAGGGTTCGGAATATCACACATTGATCAATCAAACGGAGATTCAGCAACTAAAAGAAAGATCAATTCTTTTAGATACTTCCTTTCTTCAAACGGAACGAACAGAGATAAAATCAGATCGATTCTCAAAATACCTTTTCGGATATTCCTCAATGGCTCGGCTATTCCCGGAACGTGAGAAGCAGATGAATAATCATCTGCTTCCAGAAGAAATAGAAGAATTTCTTGGGAATCCTACAAGATCAATTCGTTCTTTTTTCTCTGATAGATGGTCAGAACTTCATCTGGGTTTGAATCCTACCGAGAGGTCGACTATAGATCAGAAATTGTTGAAGAAACAACAAGGTGTTTCTTTTGTCCCTTCGAGGCGATCGGAAAATCAAGAAATAGTTGATATATTCAAGATAATTACGTATTTACAAAATACTTCCTCAGTTCATTCGATTGCAGCAGATCCGGGATGGGATATGGTTCCGAAGGATGAACCGGATATGGACAGTTCCAATAAGATTTCATTCTTGAACGAAAATGCATTTTTTGATTTATTTCATCTATTCCATGATCGGAACAAAGGGGGATACAGGTTGCACCACGAGTTTGAATTAGAAGAGACATTTCAAGAAATGGCAGATCTATTCACTCTATCAATAACCGAGCCGGGTTTAGCCTATCATAATAAGGAATTTGGCTTGTCTATTGATTCCTACGGAAAATTATTGAATGAGGTATTCAACTCCGGGGATGAATCGAAAAAGAAATCTTTATTGGTTCTACTTTCTATTTTTTATGAAGAGAATGAATCTTTTTATCGAAAGATAAAAAAAAAATCAACTCCGGGGATGAATCGAAAAAGAAATCTTTATTGGTTCTACTTTCTATTTTTTATGAAGAGAATGAATCTTTTTATCGAAAGATAAAAAAAAAATCGGTCCGGATCTCCTGCGGGAATGATTTGGAAGATCCAAAACCAAAAATAGCGGTATTTGCTCACAACAACATAATGGAGGCGATCCATCAATATAGATTGATCCGAAATCAGATTCAAATCCAATATAGTACCTATGGGTACATAAGAAATGTATTGAATCGATTCTTTTTAATGAATCGACCCGATTGCAACTTCGCATATGGAATTCAAAAGCATCCCATAGGAATTCAAGAGCACCCAATAGGAAATGATATTCTGAATCATTTAACTATAATAATAGATAAGATCAACCAACATTTATCCAATTTGAAAAAGATTAAGAAGAAGTGGTTCGATCCTCTTATTTCTCGAACCGAGAGATCCACGAATCTGGATCCTAATGTATATAGATACAAATGCTCCAATGGAAGCAAGAATTTCCAGGAACATTTGGAGCATTTCGTTTCTGAGCAGAAACACCGTTTTCAAGTAATGTTCGATCGATTACGTATTAATCAATATTCGATTGATTGGTCCGAGGTTATCGACAAACAAGATTTGTCCAAGTCATTTCGTTTCTTTTTGTCCAAGTCACTTCTCCTTTTGTCCAAGTCGCTTCTCTTTTTATCTAAGTCACTTCCTTTTTTCGTTGTGAGTCTCGGGAATATCTCCATTCATAGGGCCGAAATCCACATCTATGAATTGAAAGGTCTGAATGATCAACCCGGCAATCAGTTGTTAGAATCAATAGGTGTTCAAATCGTTTATTTGAATAAATTGAAACCGTTCTTATTGTATGATCATGATACTTCCCAAAGATCGAAATTTTTAATCAATACAGGAACAATATTACCTTTTTTGTTCAACAAGATACAAAAGTGCATGATTGACTCATTCCGTACTAGAAAAAATCGCAGGAAATCCTTTGAGAACACGGATTCCTATTTATCAATGATATTCCACGATCGAAACAATTGGTTGAATCCTCAGAAAAGTTCATTGATATCTTCTTTTTATAGAGCAAACAGACTTCAATTCTTGAATCATCCCCATCGCTTCTGGTTCTATTGTAACAAAGGATTCCATTTTTATGGGGAAAAGACCCGTATCCATAATTATGATTTTACATATGCACAATTCCCCAATATCTTGTGCATTCGCGACAAAATATTTTCTTTTTGTTTCGGCAAAAAAAAACATGTTTTGGGAGAGAGAGAGACTATTTCACCAATTGAGTCACAGGTATCTGGCATATTCATACCTAACAATGTTCCACAAAGTGGTAACGAAACGTATAACTTGTACAAATCTTTCCATTTTTCAATTCGATCCGAGCCATCCGTTCCTATTTACTCGATTGCAGACATTTCTGGAACACCTGTAATAGAGGAACAAATAGTCAATTTTGAAAGAACTTATTGTCAACTTCTTTCAGATATGAATCTATCTGATTCAGAAGGGAAAAACTTGCATCACTATCTCCGTTTCAATTCAAACATGGGTTTGATTCACACTCCATGTTTTGAGAAATATGTGCCGTCCGGAAAGAGGAAAGAACTGAGTCTTTGTCTAAAGAAAAACGTTGAGAAGGGGGAAGTAGGTAGAACCCTTCAACGAGATAGTGCTTTTTCAAATCTCTCAAAATGGAATTTGTTCCAAACCTATATGCCGTGGTTCCTTACTTGGACGGGGTGTAAATATCTTTATTTCACCTTAAAAAACAATATTTATTTGATATTGAATATTCCCTTTCAATATTCCCTAAGTGGCAGTCAAAATTTTGTGTCCGTTTTTCATGATCTTATGCATGGATCAGATATATCATGGCCAATTCCTCAGAAAAAGTGGTGGTCGATTCTTCCACAACGGAATCTGATAAGTGAGAGTTCGAGTAAGCGTTTACAGAATCTTCTTCTGTCCGAAGAAATGATTCATCGAAATAATGAGTCACCCATTCCATTGATATGGACACATCTGAGATCACCAAATGCTTGGGAGTTCCTCTATTCAATTCTTTTCCTTCTTCTTGTTGCTGGATATCTCGTTCGTACACATCTTCTCTTTGTTTTCCGAGCCTCTAGTGAGTTACAGACAGAGTTAGAAAAGATCAAATCTTTGATGATTCCATCATACATGATTGAGTTGCGAAAACTTCTGGATAGGTATCCTACATCTGAACTGAATTCTTTCTGGTTAAAGAATCTCTTTCTAGTTGCTCTGGAACAATTAGGAGATTCTCTGGAAGAAATACGGGATTCTGCTTCTGGCGGCAACATGCTATTGGGTGGTGGTCCCGCTTATGGGGTCAAATCAATACGTTCTAAGAAGAAATATTTGAATATCAATCTCATCGATCTCATCAGTATCATACCAAATCCCATCAATCGAATCACTTTTTCGAGAAATACGAGACATCTAAGTCGTACAAGTAAAGAGATCTATTCATTGATAAGAAAAAGAAAAAACGTGAACGGTGATTGGATTGATGATAAAATAGAATCCTGGGTCGCGAACAGTGATTCGATTGATGATGAAGAAAGAGAATTCTTGGTTCAGTTCTCCACCTTAACGACGGAAAAAAGGATTGATCAAATTCTATTGAGTCTGACTCATAGTGATCGTTTATCAAAGAATGACTCTGGTTATCAAATGATTGAACAACCGGGATCCATTTACTTACGATACTTAGTTGACATTCATAAAAAGTATCTAATGAATTATGAGTTCAATAGATCCTGTTTAGCAGAAAGACGGATATTCCTTGCTCATTATCAGACAATCACTTATTCACAAACCTCGTGTGGGGCTAATAGTTCTCATTTCCCATCTCATGGA